CGTACACATTGAGTACACCCTATACATGTATCATAAATCTTTACTGAATGTGACATTGGATCTATCAATTTTTTGAACGTTATCAATTTTCGATCTGGTAAAATCAGTAGTAACTGAATCATATATTGGAGACACCAGACGAATCAGTGGTTTACCAGAATTTTTTTTTTTTGAATTTAATAATCAATCTACTTCTGGATCTGGTCATGGGAATGAGAGAGGTCCAAGATACTTTGATTTATTACGTTTCAGCAAACATGGTCATACGAGTTATACACGACACGCTAATTCTAATTGGTAAATATTCTATATATCTGTCTTTATTTATATCATTACGACTATTTATTCAACAAATTCGATTGATTGATACGAGTTGATTTTCTGTTACGATAGATCGACGAAACAATAGCTGGCCCAATAGCTGCTTCAGCGGCTGCAATAGCTATAACAAAGATCGAGAAAATGTCTCCTTTTAATTGTCGACTATCAAATAAATCAGAAAATGTTACGAGATTTAGATTAACCGCATTCAGTATAAGCTCAAGACACATAAGTGCTCTAACCATGTTTCGGCTTGTGATCAATCCATAAATACCGATAGAAAATAAATAGGCACTCAAAATAAGTACATGCTCGGTCATCATTGACCAACTCCTCATCAATTGAGATTGATTTCAATATGAACAACAATACAATTTAACCGATTTGATTGACTAGAATATAACAAGTACGGAAAAAAGGAAGGTATTAGTAATGGATCGAACTCAAACCCATTCAATTTAATATATGAACAATAGAATATCAAAATGGAACTGAAGGGAAATTGATGTCATAATAATAACACAGAACAAAACACGGCCTTATTTATTTTATTTGATTTTGGATTTCTAATTCTAAGTATTTATTACTGACGAGCCATAGCAATTGCACCTATCAAAGCAACTAAAAGAATTATAGAAATGAGTTCAAATGGAAGATAAAAATCTGTTGATAAATGAATTCCAATTTGTTGAACGTTACTTGTCAGGTCCTGCTCTATAATCTGGTTTGATCTTGTAGTCCAAATAATCCCGTACCATGACGTATCTGAGATAGTAGTAATTAGTGAAAAAAGAATACTTGTACAAACCAGTGAAGTAACTCCATCTCCAACTGTCCAAAGATATAAATCCTTGTAATATTCTGAACCATTCATGAACATCACAGCAAATACGATTAAGACATTTACGGCTCCCACGTAAATAAGGAGCTGTGCAGCAGCTACAAAATAGGAGTTATATGGAATATGGAATAAGGATATACAAACAAGAACCAATCCTAATGAAAAGGCAGAATAAATTGGATTGGTAAGTAATACCACCCCTAGGCCTCCTAATATAAGACCTGATCCTAGAAATACTAAAAGAATATCATGTATTGATCCAGGTAAATCCATTATGTGTAAAATAAGAGATAAATAAGTTGAAATATTTCATTTTCATGACCTTACTGACCGGGCCAGGAAAAAAGAGGTTACCCTATCTTTCTTTATTTTTTTCTTGTATATGCCTAATTGAATTGAATCTTAATGTGAATTGAATCTTAATGTGGTGTGGATTGATGTAGATACAGTTATTGGACCAATCCCGCTTTTGTATCCGAAAGAGTAGTTGAAATTTGATATTTCGAAATCATCACGAATCTATTCTAAATCCAAATCAAGCCGTGATTCTCACCAATCAATAGTTATGTTTTGTAGTTACTAACCAACCAAAATGAAAGAAACTTCGCTTCTTTAGATCAAAACGGAATCTTAGTAATTGGTAATCGTTCTTGAATCAAGGGGGTTATCCGTGGCTATTTTTATTTGAGTCGAATTCATAATTGTTCGAATTGTGTAATCGCCAATTACTGACATTGGTAACCGACCCAAAGCAATTTGATTATAATTCAATTCGTGACGATCGTAAGTAGAAAGTTCATATTCTTCAGTCATTGATAAACAGTTTGTTGGACAATACTCGACGCAGTTACCACAAAATATACAGATTCCGAAATCAATACTATAATTAAGCAATCGTTTCTTTCTAATATCTGTTTCCAATCTCCAATCAACAACGGGTAGATCTATGGGGCATACACGAACACATACTTCACAAGCAATGCATTTATCAAATTCAAAGTGGATTCGACCGCGGAAACGCTCTGATGTGATCGATTTTTCATAAGGATATTGAATAGTTACAGGTAAACGATTCGCGTGGGATAAGGTAATCATGAAACTTTGACCAATGTACCTTGCAGCTCGTACTGTTTGTTGACCATAATTCATGAACCCGGTCACCATAGGGAACATATCGTGGATATCCATGAATAAATTGATGTTTCTTTCTCTTGCTTGAGAGAGGTTATGAATCTAGAATACCGTATTCTGTTACAGTGAAAGGAGTTGGGAAGAAGTTGTCAATAATAGATTACCTAGAGAAATAGGTAAAAGAAATTTCCATCCAAGATTTAATAG